TTTTATATGTGTTCTTCCAAAAAAAAGAAGTCCTGTCATTATTATTAATTGGTAATAAAGGTAATAAACAAAAATTTTTGTTAAATGTTTTTAATCCTTCTTTACCCCATAAAGATATTGAATAAAATGAACTGTTTTTTTTCCCGTTGTAATTTTTAAAATTAAGATTTAAATATCCTTCAAAAATAAGTAAATAAATCCGAAACATATAAAATGCAGTTAATCCCGCAGTGAACCAAGCTATTATTGCGAAACTAAGTGAATACAACCAACTATTATTAAGAATTTCATCTTTGGACCAAAAACAGGCGAAGGGTGGAATACCACAAAGAGAAAATGTTCCTAATAAAAAAGAAGTTTTTGTAATTGGAATATGTTTTGTTAAACCACCCATAAGAACCATATTTTGACTCTTATCTGGAGAATAACCAACAATAGCTTCCATTGAATGAATAATAGATCCAGACCCTAAAAACAACAATGCTTTCGAATAGGCATGAGTAATCAAATGAAATAAAGCACCTCGATAAGACCCCATACCTAGAGCTAACATCATATAACCCAATTGAGACATTGTAGAATAAGCTAAACCTCTCTTAATATCTTTTTGAGCAAGAACTAAAGTAGCTCCTAAAAAGACTGTGATTATGCCTATCAAAGCTATTAAATTCATTATGTAAGGTATGACTAGGAAAAGAGTAAAAAGTCGAGCTACAAGAAAAATTCCCGCCGCTACCATAGTAGCAGCATGTATCATAGCCGAAATCGGAGTAGGGCCTTCCATGGCATCGGGCAACCATACATGAAGAGGAAATTGTGCTGATTTAGCAATTGCACCAGAAAATAAGAAAAAGGTACACAAAGTAACGAATACAAGATTAACTTGATTATTAGAAATCAAGTTAGTGACTATTTTGAACAAATCTCGAAATTCGAAGCTGCCCGTTATCCAATAAAGACCAATAATTCCTAATAATAAACCAAAATCCCCTACACGATTAGTTACAAATGCTTTTTGACAAGCATTCGATGCACTAGGTCGTGTGAACCAAAAACCTATTAAAAGATAAGAACACATTCCAACTAATTCCCAAAAAATATAAATTTGTAGCAAATTCGAACTAGTAACTAATCCCAACATTGAAGTATTGAAAAAACTCATATAAGCAAAAAATCTCAAATAGCTTTGATCATGAGACATATAATTATCACTATAAAAAAGAACCATAATTCCAACTGTAATAATTAATATTAACAAAATAGAAGTAAGTGGGTCAATCAAGTGTCCGAACTCTAAAGAAAAATCATTATTGATGGTCCATGACCATATATGTTGATAAATAAAACTGCTATTTATTTGCTGAATAGACAGATCGAGTGAAAAAATCATAACTATACTTAACAATAAAACACTTGGAAAAGCCCACATACGACGAAGTTTTTTTGTTGTCACCGGAAAAAGTAGAAGTCCTGTTCCTATTAACATAGGGACTGGGAATGTAAGGAAAGGTATGATCCATGAATATTGATATATATGTTCCATAACAAAAACTTTTTTAATTACTAATTAATTATTTCGTGTTTCTGATTTATCAGCTCTTATATCTTTTTATTTTAAATCAGTCAATAAAGAAAATAAATGAAAAAGAAAAAATACAAAGTATATAAAAATGAAATCCAATTTTATATTTCTATTTTTAATTATTATCAATTAAAAAAAAAAAATTCACATATTAAAATCAAAAAGTTCGAATTCGTCAAATAAAGATACTACTGAAAATAAAAAAATACTTATTCTAACTAACTAGAAAGCCATTATTATTCAAAAAATTACTTAAAATTTTTTATTTTAAATTAAAAATTTTTATCTACATAGAGAAAGGTTAAATAAAGAATTCTAAAAAAAGTGGTTTATTAAATTTTGATAGTGATAGTAATAATAAAAAAAGCTAATTTTAACAGAAGCACGAATAATGTTAGCAGATCCTTACTGGATTCAATAAAATAATTATTTTATTTGTTTATTTATTCAGAACCATTTCACAACCATTAACTAGTACCTTTTGAAATGGAGTTATTTTTTTCATTATGTTTCGAAAAAAGACTGTTATATTTGACACTTTTCTTTTATATTTTCCATAGGTATAAAGTAAAGAATTATTCAATTTTTTTTTTAAGTACGTAGCAGAACTAGAAATTTTGTTGTTATATGATAGAATATCTAATGATCTTTCGAAATCCTAACTCAAACTCTTTACACAATAAAAAACTAAGCAATAAAATATTTCGAGAAATCTATTGAATGTAATAAATATTTGAATTGGAATTCATAAAATTTGATTTGTTTTTATTCTTAAATAAAAATTTCGTCATGAATTTGAATATTTCGTAAAAAGTAAAGTATTGCCTCAAAGCTCGACGATTAAATAAAAAGTGATTATTATAATTTCAAGCAAGCCGCTATGGTGAAATTGGTAGACACGCTGCTCTTAGGAAGCAGTGCTAGAGCATCTCGGTTCGAGTCCGAGTAGCGGTATTAGATCCTGGAATTTTCAAAAGGATACAATATATCCTATAATGACTTTACTTCCTAATTTCAATTATATATACGAAAAGAGGAACCCCCATAACTTTTTTATTTTATTTTTTACTTTATGATAGTTTCGGCTTTAGAGCATATATTAACTCATATATCTTTTTCAGTCGTGTCAATTGTAATTACAATTCATTTGATAACCTTATTGGTCGATGAATTCGTAGAACTCTATGATTCGTCAGAAAAAGGCATGATAACTACTGTTTTCTGTATAACAGGATTATTAGTTACTCGTTGGTTTTTTGGTGGACATTTACCATTAAGTGATTTATATGAATCATTAATCTTTCTTTCATGGGCATTTTCTGCTATTCATATAGTTCCGTATTTTAAAAAATATAAAAATTATTTAAGCGCAATAACCGCGCCAAGTACTCTTTTTACTCAAGGGTTTGCCACTTCAGGTCTTTTAAAAGGCATGCATCAATCAGAAATGTTAGTGCCCGCTCTTCAATCCCAGTGGTTAATGATGCACGTAAGTATGATGATATTGGGCTATGCAGCTCTTTTGTGTGGATCATTATTATCAGTAGCATTTCTAGTCATCAGATTTCAAAAAATCATAAGAATTTTTGATAAAAGCAATAATTTATTACCCGATTCATTTTACTTTAATGAGATACAATATATAACGAACCGAAAAAATGTTTTAAGAAATATTTCCGTTCTTTCGTCTAAGAATTATTATAGGTTTCAATTGATTCAACAATTAGATGACTGGAGTTATCGGATTATAAGTATAGGATTTATTTTTTTAACTATAGGTATTCTTTCGGGAGCAGTCTGGGCTAATGAAGCATGGGGATCATATTGGAATTGGGACCCAAAGGAAACTTGGGCGTTTATTACATGGACCATATTCGCGATTTTTTTTCATACTCGAACAAATAAAAATTTTGAGGGTTTAAATTCGGCAATTGTCGCTTCTAGCGGTTTTCTTATAATTTGGATATGCTATTTTGGAGTGAATTTATTAGGAATAGGACTACATAGTTATGGTTCATTTACATTAACAATTACCACTTGAAGAAAGAGTCTGACGAATGCAACTCTCTAGGACAGCAAAATATAGAGACAAAAAGCTTCAGGTAAGCTGTTGAGAACTTTTTGAATCAACTAGTATGGTAATTCAAAAAGTTCTCACAAATGCCAAAAATTTTTGCTTAGAATTCATTTTTTGTTAATTAAAATTCAAGATTTAAGAGAGTAAAAAAGAAGTTTTTTCATTGTGTAACCTAATAATTTTGAATTTTTGAAAATAAAAAATCATAGGATTTTTTTTTTTAGAAAAATTATCTATAAAAATAATTAGATAGAATAGCTTCGACTCTGTCAATTGATAATGAGAAAACGAAATCCGGATAAATACCAATACTTATTACAGGCAGAAGGATAGAGATCGAAACAAATAATTCCCGAGGTCCAGAATCAAAAAAATAAGAGTTTGGAGCATTAAACAGTTTGTATCCATAGAACATCTGTCGTAACATAGATAATAAATAAATAGGAGTTAATATCATTCCAACTGCCATTACGATAGTAATTAATATTTTTGTCGTTAAAAGGTATTTTTGGCCACTAATTAGTCCAAAAAAGACTATCAATTCCGCAAAAAAACCACTCATGCCCGGTAATGCAAGGGAAGCTAGTGATAAAATACTGAAGGTCGTGAATAGTTTTGGCATTAAGGGAGCCATTCCGCCCATTTCGTCAAGATAAAGACGACGTATTCTATCATAACCAGTTCCTGCCAAGAAAAAGAGTGCAGCACCAATAAATCCATGGGATAGAATTTGTAAAATAGCTCCATTGAGTCCCATATCACTTATAGAGCAAATTCCTATAATTATGAAACCCATATGAGATACAGAAGAATAGGCTATTCTTTTTTTTAAATTTCGTTGACCAGGAGATGTTGAAGCTGCATAGATTATTTGCATTACGCCTATTATTATCAACCAGGGGGAGAAGATAGAATGAGCATGAGGTAATAATTCCATATTGATTCGAATCAATCCATACGCCCCCATTTTTAATAGGATTCCGGCTAGAAGCATACAAGTACTGTAATGTGCTTCCCCATGAGTGTCTGGTAACCATGTATGTAAGGGTATAATCGGTGATTTGACAGCAAAAGCAATAAGAAATCCAATATAGAAAAATATTTCTAGTCCCACAGGATATGATTGATTGGCTGATGTTTCAAAATTAAATGTTGGTTCATTAGAACCATATAAAGCGATACCTAAAGTTCCCATTAATAAAAAAACCGAACCGCCTGCAGTATACAAAATAAACTTTGTAGCTGAATACAGACGTTTCTTTCCCCCCCACATGGAAAGAAGTAGATAGACGGGAAGTAATTCTAACTCCCACATGATAAAAAAAAGTAAAAGATCTTGAGATGAAAATAATCCTATTTGAGCACTATACATTGCCAACATCAGAAAATTGAATAATCGAGAATCCCGAGTAATCGGCCAAGCCGCTAAAGTCGCTAAAGTGGTGATAAATCCTGTCAGTAAAATAGGTCCTAAAGAAAATCCATCTATTCCCAATCTCCAGTACAAATCAAAAAACGGGATCCATTTATAATCTTCTGCTAATTGGATTAATGGGTCCTCAAATTGAAAATAATAAGAGAACGCATAAGTTATTAAAAGGAGCTCTACTATACATATATATAAAGTATACCACCTAATTACCTTATTTCCTCTATGAGGGAAAAAGAAAATTAATAAACCCGCCGCTATCGGTAAAACTACAAATATTGTTAACCAAGGAAAAGAATTCGTGGTAAAGACAAGATACGCTTAGACTGGAAAAACCCGTGCTAGAAAATATTTTTTCGAGTACGGGTTTTTGTCGGTAAACAAAAAAGCAAATGTATTCAAGTGGGGTTTTCTGGAAACTATCAATAAGCTAGACCCATGCTTCGAGTTGTTTCATGCCATAAATAAACTCGAACACTCAAGAAATCTGTTGGACAAGCGGATTCACATCTTTTACAACCGACACAATCCTCTGTTCTTGGAGCGGAAGCAATTTGTTTGGATTTACACCCATCCCAAGGTATCATTTCTAATACATCCGTGGGACAGGCTCGGACACATTGAGTACACCCTATACACGTATCATAAATTTTTACTGAATGTGACATTGGATTAAAATTTTTTTTAACGTCATAAAATTTCAATCTAGTAAATTTCTAAATGAATCAGCATATATTTAGAAACCAGACGAATCAATGATTTACCAGAAATTTTATCAATTCTGGATCAACTTCTGAGATAGAGCCAAGATATTTTAATTTCTTACGTTTTCACAAACATGATCAGACAACTTAGATATCATACATACCAACTCAAATTAATAAATATGAAAATTATATTCTATAACAATTAATACTACTTATTCAACAAATTCGATTGATTGATACAGGTGGATTTTCTGTTACGATAAATTGACGAAACAATAGCCGGTCCAATAGCTGCTTCAGCGGCTGCGATAGCTATAACAAAAATTGAAAAAATATTTCCTTTTAGTTGGCGACTATCAAAAAAATCAGAAAATGTTACGAAATTTATATTAACAGCATTCAGTATAAGTTCAAGACACATAAGGGCTCTAACCATATTTCGACTCGTGATTAATCCATAGATACCGATAGAAAATAAAAAGGAACTCAAAATAAGTACATGCTCGAGCATCATTGACCAACTCCTTATCAATTTTTCAATTTCGATTTATTTCAATATGAACAACAATTCCACCTGAGATTGACTCGAATTAAGAATATCATAAGTACTGAACAAATAAATATATGGATAATAGATCAAATAAAAGAATTTATACATTTAGACATTTATACATAAAAAATCTTTATAAATAATCTTTAAATAAAATTGAAGGAAAAGAGATGTGATAACATAGAAAACAGTTTTAATTTTGATTTCGATTATTAATTCGAAAAATTTCTTACTGACGAGCCACAGCAATCGCACCTATCAAAGCAACTAAAAGAATTATTGAAATGAATTCAAATGGAAGAAAAAAATCTGTTGCTAAATGAATTCCAATTTGTTGACCATTACTTATCAAATCTTGTTCTATAATCTGATTTTTTGTTGTAGTCCAAATAATTCCGTACCATGACGTATCGGGAATAATAGTAATTAGTGAAACAAAAATACTTGTACAAATTAAGGAAGTAACCCCATTTCCAACAGTCCAAAGATTCAAATCTTTGTAATATTCTGAACCATTCATGAACATTACGGCAAATATAATTAAAACATTTATAGCTCCCACATAAATAAGGAGCTGCGCAGCAGCTACAAAATGAGAGTTTGATAAAATATAAACTAAAGATATACAAACAAGAACGAATCCTAATGAAAAGGCAGAATAAATTGGGTTGGTAAATAATACTACCCCTAAACCTCCTAATATAAGACCTAATCCCAGAAAGACTAAAAGAAAATCATGTATTAGTCCAGGTGAATCCATTGCACGTAAAATAAGAAATAAAAAAATTGAATTGTTTTTTCATGACCTTATTGACTATTGACTTGACCAGGAAAAACTTTTTTATATTTTATATTTTGATTATTTTTTATTTTATTATTATAATAATAATTATATATATTATTATATATAATTATTATTATAGGTATATAATTATTATTATAGGCTTCTTAATTTAAAATTCGAGGGGGTCTAAATAATTACTATATTTACAACTATTGAACTAATTTCATTCTTTCTTGAATTTCTTGAAAAAGAAAAGGCATTCAAATTTTATTCTCGAAAGAATTTTGGATAGAATTATAGATATCTTAATAGATTGTCAATCCAAATTAAATTTCGATGCAATTTTCTCATCAATCAAATTAATAGTTGGAATTTCGAATTTTTGTAGTCATTGACTAAGAAAATGAAAGAAAACCCCTTATATATTTTTAGATCAAAACGGAACTTTCCTTTTTTTAGTTTAATAATTGTATTTTTAAATCAATCAAAGTGGTTTATCCATTTTTTTTTTTAGTTGAATTTAAAATTGTTCGAATCGTATAATCGTCAACTACTGATATTGGTAAACGACCCAAAGCAATTTGATTATAATTCAATTCATGACGATCATAAGTAGAAAGCTCATATTCTTCCGTCATTGATAAACAATTTGTTGGACAATACTCAACACAGTTGCCGCAAAATATACAGATTCCGAAATCAATACTGTAATTAAGCAACCGTTTCTTTCGAATGTCAGTTTCCAATTTCCAATCAACAACAGGCAGATCTATAGGGCATACACGAACACATACTTCACAAGCAATGCATTTATCAAATTCGAAATGGATTCGACCGCGGAAACGCTCCGATGTAATTAATTTTTCATAAGGATATTGAATAGTTACAGGTAAACGATTTGCATGGGATAAGGTAATCATGAAACTTTGACCAATGTACCTTGTGGCTCGTATGGTTTGTTGCCCATAATTCATGAACCCAGTTACCATGGGAAACATAGCGTAAATTTTTATGAATAATTTGATTTTTTTTCTCTTGTTTGAGTTGAAGACAAATCATAATATTCTTTTCTTATAGTTTTCTTTATTATTCTTAATTAATTATTAATTAATATTTAATATTAGAATTTTTATAATTTTTTTTTTTTATAGTGAAAGGAGTTGGAAAGAGGTTGTTAATAATAGATTACCGAGGGAAATTGGTAAAAGAAATTTCCATCCAAGATTTAAAAGTTGGTCCATTCGTAGTCTAGGTAAAGTCCATCTTGTTGTGATAGGAATGAACAAGAACAAATAAGTTTTAACCAATGTAATAAAGATACCAATTGTTGGTCCAACGACTCCGCTTATGTTATTTATTTCAAAAAACTCATGAACAAATATATAGGGAATACAGATATTCCAACCGCCCAAGTAAAGAACTGTTACAAATAATGAAGAAACTAATAAGTTTAAATAGGAAGCAATATAAAATAAACCAAATTTAATACCCGAATATTCCGTTTGATAACCTGCTACTAATTCTTCTTCTGCTTCTGGCAAATCAAAAGGTAATCTTTCACATTCTGCTAGAGAAGAAATAAAAAAAATAAAAAATCCTATCGGTTGACGCCACAAATTCCACCCCCAAAAACCAGATTTTGCTTGTGCCTCAACTATATCAACTGTACTTGAACTGTTAGATAATCATAGTCGGTGATAACATCACTGTTCTCATCGCTATTCCAGAACCGTACATGAGATTCTTACCTCATACGGCTCCTCGAAGTCCAAAAATAAATTTAAGGAACAGATCAATTGTATTATTTATTTTGATATATTTGTAGAATAGAGCGGATCAAAATAAGATAAAATCTATCGACGTTCCAAAATTCGAGCAATGAAATTCTATCTGTTAGAATACTAAAAATACAAAATTACTTCGGAATTGATCTCATCCTTTACCTTTAATAATTTCAATTTTTCTTTCTTGAGTAATAACTTTAATCCTTCAATAAAATACTCTTTGTAAAATTCCTTGTTAAAATACCAAATAGATATTTCAACCTATCATTTTCTATTACGAGACCCAATTATGACACGAATTCTATCTCTATGAATATCCATATAGGAGAAAAGAATAAAAAAAAAAGGATTTTTCTTTTTTTTCTATTGTAATTATTGTAATTCGATTCTTTTTTTTTCGTTCTTATTCTTCTTTCTGAAAAAACGAAACGACAAGGGGGGTTAAAAAAAAGGAAAGGATTATTTCGTTCCGGATAGTCAGTTCTTTAATTGTTGGGTAGGAGCATACTCTGAATTGGAATCATGGGGAGCACTGCCTGATCATTTCTACGAACTTAAAGCCCCGATTAATATACTTTTTGTCGAAATAGTTTTTTCGATAATTTTAAAAATCTCTATTACTAATCCTTTGTGTATCTTCGTGTTCCTAACCATCCACTCATTTTTGCTCAATCACCTGTTAGCATTAGGGTAATACCTATGGAAAATACCTATAAATAAAATAATAGTGAAAACTCCATAAATTTTATTTTTTGAGCCCGCTTCAAGTTAGGATAACTAATCAACCAATTTCGGGGCAAATGGTCTTCTTTTTTTATGTTTATTTCTGTTTTCCTTTTTATTCTTGTACCTAGGAAATGAGTCTCAATTTTTTTACTGCAAATTTCGAAGTTGTTTTTTTTTTTTTTTTCACTCATATAACTATCCAATTTAGTTCATGAACCAAATTGATGAATAAAAAATGAAGATATCTATTCAATTCATTTAACTTTCTTTCTAAAAATAATAGTGAGAAATTTCTGTTTCAACGAGTCGCACGTAGAGATATGGCTAACATACAAATAGTTAAAGGTATTTCATAACTAATCGATTGAGCAGCAGCTCGTAGACCACCTAAAAAGGAATATTTATTATTTGATCCATATCCTGACATAAGAAGTCCAACGGGAGCAATACTTGAAATGGCAATCCATAAAAAAACACCACTATTTATATCGGTTAAAACAAAGTGATAGCCAAAAGGAATTACTGAATAGCTTAAGAGAGTTGATATAACTGCTATAGATGGTCCAATACTGAATAAATGAGTATCCCCCCTAGATGGAAAAAGATTCTCTTTGAAAAGTAGTTTTGTCCCATCCGCTAGAGCTTGAAGAACTCCTAAAGGACCTCCATATTCGGGTCCAATGCGTTGTTGTATACCTGCGGATATTTCTCTTTCTAACCATACAATTACTAGTATGCTTAGTGTGATTCCCAATACAAGAGTCAAAATAGGAACAAACTCCCATATAATTCCATAGACTTCGGTTAAGGATTCTAAGCTAGCAAAAGAATGGATAGCTTGTACTTCTGTTGTATCAATTATCATTTCAACGATCAACTTCTCCCATAATGATATCTATACTACCTAGTATTGTCATAATATCAGCCAATTTCATTCTTTTAACTAATTCAGGAAGAATTTGCAAATTGATAAAACCTGGTGGTCGAATTTTCCATCTCCAAGGAAACCCGCTCTGATCCCCTATCAGAAAAATTCCCAATTCTCCTTTTGGGGCTTCCACTCTGACATAAAGTTCTTGTTTCGGTAATTCAAAAGTAGGAGAAGTTTTTTTACTAATGAATCGATATTCGAAATCGTTCCATTCCGGATCCTTTTCTCTATCAAAATCAAAGCGTCGGGTTTCTAAATTCTCATAGGGCCCCCCTGGAATTCCTTCAAGAGCCTGTTGAATAATTTTTATAGATTCCAGCATTTCACCAATTCGGACTAAATAACGAGCTAATGAATCTCCTTCTTTTTGCCACTGGACTTCCCAATCAAATTCGTCGTAAGACTCATAATGATCAACTTTACGAAGATCCCATTGTACTCCGGAAGCTCGTAACATTGGTCCCGATAACCCCCAATTTATTGCTTCCTCCGCACCAACAATACCTACTCCTTCAACTCGTTCTAAAAAAATAGGATTTCGTGTAATAAGTTTTTGATATTCAACAACTCCTGTTAAAAAATAATCGCAAAAATCCAAACATTTATCTATCCAACCATGAGGTAGATCAGCCCCTACCCCCCCGATACGAAAATAATTATGCATCATTCTCATACCAGTGGCAGCTTCAAATAAATCATATATTAACTCTCTCTCTCTAAAAATATAGAAGAAAGGAGTCTGTGTACCAATATCTGCCATAAAAGGCCCAAGCCATAACAAATGAGAAGCTATACGACTTAATTCCAACATAATTACTCTAATATAGCCAGCCCTTTTTGGCACTTGAATATTTCCTAACAGTTCTGGACCATTTACTGTTATTGCTTCTGTGAACATAGTAGCCAAATAATCCCATCGTGTTACATAGGGCAAATACTGTATAATTGTTCGATTTTCTGCAATTTTTTCCATTCCTCTGTGTAAATAACCTAATATTGGTTCACAATCAATAACATCCTCACCGTCTAGAGTAATGATGAGTCGAAGAACACCGTGCATCGATGGGTGGTGGGGACCCATATTCACTATCATAAGGTCTTTTCGTTTAGCTGGTATATTCATAGGAGTTTTCTCAATCCATTCCACGAGTTACTGAAAACAAAAAGAAGTTCATCTCAAGATCTAATAAATCAAATAATTCAACAAAACTCTTCAAATTAAGAAATTAATGAGTTTTTAACTTCCGAATATCCAACCGACTAATTAATTCTTTATAACGTACTTTATTTTTTTTTTCTAAATACGACAACAGTCGTTGGCGTTTTCCTAAAATTTTCCGCAAACCTCTCTGAGATAAATAGTCTTTTCTATGCAATTCCAAATGTGAAGTAAGTCTTCGTATCTTATTTGTGAAACTTACTATTTGAAATTCAGCGGATCCCTTGTTTTCGTCTTTTTCTTTTTGTGAAATAACTGAAATGAATGAATTTTTTACCATAAAACAAGGACTCCCCCCTTTTTTTAGTTTTAAGTTTAAGATATTTTTTATTGATCAGTAATAATAATAAATTAATAAATGTATTCTATTAATAAGTAATGTCAGTTCATCTTAATTTTGTATACACAAAAATCTTTACTTTGTTAGTTTACTTTGTTAGTAATTCAAAATTCTATTTGACAGAATTTTGAATTAATCAATCAAAAATTTGAAGGATTGTCTATTTCGTCGCTTACAAAGAAGAAAAAAATTCTAACTAAAAAAAAGTAAAAAAAATTCCATTGATTCATTTCATTTCTATTTCTAGATCTAATTCATAGATGATTGAATTCTATGTACCCGAATGGAATATGGAGGATAAAAGAATAAGGCGGCTATCTTCTTCGTTTCATCTACTATAACAAATAAGCTATGATATATATAATATATATGAAAAATTCGCCCTTATTAAAATTTCAATCGCGGATATATATATATTCTTACCATACTGAACCGACTGCCATTATTAGTATCGAACCAATAGCGATTCATACAAGCTAAATCCTCTAATCGAAAATTGGGCCAAAGAAAAAATTTCGATTTAATTAATTTATTTTTTTCTCTCCAAAAACGTTTGGTTTTCTCCAAAACGGGACTCCCTTTTTTTATGTTATTACCATTGAAAATTTCTGTATTTATATGAATATCGTTTTTATTTTTAAAATTTAAAGAAATTCGAATTCTTAATTCTCTACGACGTTTAGGGGATAAAATATTTTCAGGAACAAGTAAATCATAATCATTTTTTTCTCTATTTCCAATTATCTTGGAATGTCTTTCATCGGTAAAAGTCTTTTTATTTTTATCAACATAGAATTTTTCTCTATATTTTTTATTAATTTGTTCTTTGTTCTTATGAACTAATAAGATACCCATCATTTGATACAAAAGAAATTGTCCATCAGTTTTTATCGACAGACGAATAGGTTCGATAATCAATATTCTCTTTTTCATCAATTCTGTAAGAGTTACATCTTTCTGAACCATCAGAATATTCAGATTTAGTTCGTTCCTTTGAATAGCCGATATAATAATTTCTCGTGGATTTGTTAGTCTAAGTAGGAAACAAGATGTTTTGATATTATCAATTATTTTTTGATTTAAAGAAACATTCCATCTTAATTGAAAACATAAATACTCTTTTAGGAAGAAATCAAGCTCTACTTCTGTATGACTTTTGTTTTGCTTTTTATTTCTATGTTTTGTCATATCTAATCCCATATAATCGTCGTCAATATCTTTTTCTTCATTATTTCGATTCTCTAATTCAATAATTTTGTTTTTATTCGATGATATAGATATAAGAAGGTGGCCTTTTTTATTCCCGTTGATTTTCTTATTTTTACTAATATTTTTATTTCTATGAAAATTTAAAAGAAGAAATTGAATCGGTATTGTCCATGGTTTTTTCTTATATGTGTTGTAAAGTATCACAAATTTTCGAAAGAACCAAACTTCAAAATTCAATATGAGACTTTTTTGTATTTCTTTATTCATTCCCATCCAATCAAAAAAAAAGGGGGTTTGCTTAGATGCATTAATTTCTTGATCTTGGTAAATTGGAACAAAAGAATTTTTTTTCTTATCAATTTTAGCAATTATTTGATATTTATTAGTTGGAGTTTTAGTCTTTTTTTTATCTTTGCTTCCGGTATCGATCCAGGACTCAATATCGACCCTCTTTCTAAGACAAAAATGGATAAGTCGCCAATCAAAATATTTTCGGTTTGGACTTTTCTCGATATCGATAATATCATTTTCCGCTAGATAATTAGTCATAGGAATACCTTCTAAGATATCAAATAATTTGCTTTTATTTGTGTTGGAATTATAAAGAATCGTTTCTTTATTAGTTGGTGATTCATAAATAGAAAAGTCCGTCTTTTTTTCATAATTAATAGATTTAGATGATAAAAGACTATATTTAGCGTGTTTTTTTTTTTTTAAATTATTCTTTTGCTGTTGATTCGAAAATAAGTTTACCTCAAATTTTTTGTCATAATGAATGAATTGGTCTTGTTCATTTAAATTCCATTTGCTTAATTTTTTATTTTCAGCCATATGGTGTTGATAGATTCTATTTCGCCATTTTTCTGGCATTAATCTAGACCATCTAAGCTGAGATAAATCATATTTATATTGATAATGACTTCTTAACCAGTTTTTCCGTTGATTCATTAAAGAAAAAGAATTTATCAAATTTTTTTCTTTTAATTTCGAATTAAATAATCCTTGGTCTATAAAATAATCTTTTATTTCATTCTTAAGAAAAAGGTTTTGGTATTCAAAGATTGATCTTAATTTATATAAGTTAAGAATTTTTCTTTGTGATAGTTTGTAAAATACATAGGCTTGTGATAAGAAAGATATATCACAAAAAATTTTTGAATTCTTATTAATAACAGCGATATCTCTTGACTTTTTTATAATCGAAATAAAGTGAAATTTATTTTTATTTGGTTTATCGATTTTTTTTTTATTTGATTCATTATTGGAAATGTATTTAGTAATAATCTTTTTTATTGATTCAAGAAAAAGCTGTGCATTGAGCCTTGGAATATTAATGATACTTAAAAAGATATCTATGTATATATTTTCAATCAAAATTTTTATAAAAAAGTCAAATTTACATGATAATCGAGCATTTTTTTTTTTTAATATGTATGCAATTTTGTTTGATGAGTTGAATTTTTTAACATTAGAACTTCTTTTTATTTTTTTAAGACTAATAGTTTTTTCTGAAGTTCGATTTTTTTTTTTATTTTCTTTTATAATTTTTTCTATTTGATTTAGAATTATCTTTCTTCTAGCCGAAAGATCTTTCATTTTTTTTTCTATCAGTGAATAATTTGTACACGGTATAGGTCGAATTCGAGTGGACAATTTCGAAAC